TCTTCTTGTTGCTGGATATCTCGTTCGTATACATCTTCTCTTCGTTTCCCGAGCCGAGTTACAGACAGAGTTAGAAAAGATCAAATCTTTGATGATTCCATCATACATGATTGAGTTGCAAAAACTTCTGGATAGGTATCCTACATCTGAACTGAATTCTTTTTCTTTCTGGTTAAAGAATCTCTTTCCAGAGCAACGGGAAGAAATATGGGGTTCTGCTTCTGGTGACAACATGCTATTGGGTGGTCCCGCTTATGGGGTCAAATCAATACGTTCTAAGAAGAAAGATTGGAATAGCAATCTCATCGATCTCATAAGTATCATACCAAATCCCATCAATCGAATCACTTTTTCGATAAATACGAGGCATCTAAGTCGTACAAGTAAAGAGATCTATTCATGGATAAGAAAAACAAAAAGGGATTGCGATTGGCTTGATGAGGAAGCTTGGATGGATAATCAAACCGAATCCTGGGTCGCGAAGAGTGATTTGATTGATGATGAAGAAAGAGAATTCTTGGTTCAGTTCTCCACCTTAACGACAGAAAAAAGGATTGATCAAATTCTATTGAGTCTGACTCATAGTGATCGTGATCATTTATCAAAGAATGACTCTGGTTATCAAATGATTGAACAACCGGGATCAATTTACTTACGATACTTAGTTGACATTCATAACAAGGATCTAATGAATTATGAGTTTAATAGATCCTCTTTAGCAGAAAGACGTATATTCCTTGCTCATTATCAGACAATCACTTATTCACAAACCTCGTGTGGGGCTAATAGTTTTCATTTCCCATCTCATGGAAAACCCTTTTCGCTCCGCTTAGCCCTATCCCCTTCTAGGGGTATTTTAGTGATAGGTTCTATAGGAACTGGACGATCCTATTTGGTCAAATACCTAGCGACAAATTCCTATTTTCCTTTCATTACGGTATCTCCGTACAAGTTAATGAAGCTTTACGATTTTTTTGAGGATTTCGGTAGTGATGATGATGATGATTATTTTTTTGATGATAGCGCTATTGATAGTAGTGACGATATCGATATTGATGATAGTGACTATATTGATGATGACTTTTATTCGGAGCTGTACAATATAGAGGATACGCAAACTTTGGAAAGGGAGAGGGTGCCGAAAATAGACCCATTTTTTAAATTTGATATCACCTTTCAATTCCAATTGGCAAAAGTAATGGCTCCTTGCATAATATGGATTCCAAACATCCATAGTCTGTATATGGATGAGGTGAATTACTTATCCCTCGGTCTAGTAGAGAACTATCTCTCCAGGGGTTCCACTGGGGATATTATTGTTATTGCTTCGACTCATATTCCACAAAAAGTGGATCCCGCTCTAATAGCTCCGAATAAATTAAATACATGCATTAAGGTACGAAGGCTTCTTATTCCACAAGAACGAAAGCACCTTTTCCTTCTTTCATATACTAGGGGATTTCACTTGGAAAAGAAAGTGTTCCATACTAAGGGATTCGGGTCCATAACCATGAGTTCCAGTGCACAAGATCTTGTAGCACTTATCAATGAGGTCCTATCAATTAGTATTACACAGAAGAAATCAATTATAGAAACTAATACAATTAGATCAGCTTTTCATAGACAAACTTGGGAAAAGCGATCCAAGGTAAGACCGGTTCAGGATCATGGGATCCTTTTCTATCAGATAGGAAGGGCTGTTGCACAAAATGTACTTCTAAGTAATTACCCCATGGATCCTATATCTATCTATATAAAGGGGAAATTGCGGGATTCTTATTTGGCCAAATGGTACTTCGAACTTGGAACGAGCATGAAGAGATTAACGATACTTCTTTATCTTTTGAGTTGTTCTGGCGGATCGGTCGCTCAAGATCTTTGGTCTTCACCCGGACCCGATGAAAAAAATTGGAGCACTTCTTATAGATTCGCTGAGAATGATTCTGATCTAGTTCATGGCCTATTAGAAGTAGAAGGTGCTCTGGTGGGATACTCACGGACAGAAAAAGATTGCAGTCAGTTTGATAATAATCGAGTGACATTACTTCTTCGGTCCGAACCAAGGAATCCGTTAGAAATGCTCCAAAATGGATCTTGTTCTATCTTTGATCAGATATTACGACATGAAAAATCCGAAGTGGACCTTGGAGAAGAGAACGGATGGGTCACCCCGGAACTGCTAGAGAACCACATTTTCAATCACATAACTTGGGCTCCTAGAATATGGCGCCCTTGGGACAATCTATTTGATTGTATCGAAAGGCCCACTGAATTTGGATTTCCCTATTGGGCCTGGTCATTTCGGGGCAAGCGGTTCATTTCTGATAAAGAGAATGATTCGGACTTCGTGCAAGAGAAAGATTCGGACTTCTTGGAAGAGAATGATTCGCACTTCTTGGAAGAGAATGATTCGCACTTCTTGGAAGAGAATGATTCGCACTTCTTGGAAGAGACTGATTCGCACTTCTTGGAAGAGAATGATTCGCACTTCGTGGAAGAG